AAACAAAATTTCACCTTCAATTAAAAATAAAATTTTGTTTGAAAATTCCATAAATACAATGGAAATAAATAAAATTCATAATATCCTTCTTCCCGATACTGATTACCAAAAGTTTGAACAGAAAATAAATGCATTTCAAAAAAACATATTTTCAACAGAAATTAATCATTTCGTTACGTTAATCAGTAAATTTTATAAAGAATCAGAATCGAATTTAAAAGGGTTTTCTTTATTTTCAGATAAAAAACAAGAAAAAAAATTCCTAAAATTTTTTTTTAATGCAATTCTAACTGGTCCTAATAGTTACAAAAAAAAAAAATCTTTTGGAATAAAAGAAATCAGTAAAAAAATCCCTCGATGGTCAGATAAACTTATCACTGATTTCGAACAACAGTCGGGCATAATTCAAGAAGGCGTACCGGTGGGCCATCAGATTCGTTCAAGAAAAATAGACAATGTAATATTGTTTATTCCTAACAAATGGAATTCTGATAATCTTGATCAAATAGACCCAGTATATACGATAGATTTTTCGGAAGAATCTGATTTTCGTCGAGATATAATCAAAGGTTCTATGCGTGCTCAAAGGCGTAAAACCCTTATTTGGAAACTGTTTCAAGCAAATGCGCATTCCCCTATTTTTTTGGACAGAAGAAAAAAAGACTCCCCTTTTGATATCTCCGAACTGATGAAACTCATTTTTCGAAATTCTATGGGAGGAATAGAATTACAAGATTATACAGAAGAACAGACAAAAGTAAGAGAGAAAAAAGAAAACAACAAAATACAAAAAAAAGTGCGGATAGAACTGCCGGAAATCTGGGATTCCGTTCCATTTTCGCAAACAACACGAAGTCTCCTATTAATAATGCAATCGATATTTAGAAAATATATTCTATTAGTTTCGCTGATAATAGTTAAAAATATTGGGCGTATATTATTATTCCAACCCCCTGAGTGGGATGAGGATTTTCTAGAATGGAAAAGAGAAAAGCATATTAAATGTACCTATAACGGTGTTCAACTATCAGAAAACGAACTTCCCGAAAATTGGTTAAGAGAGGGTATTCAGATAAAAATAATATTTCCCTTCTCTTTAAAACGTTGGTATAGATCTAAACCTAAGTTACGGCCCTCTTATAGAGATTTAAAGAAAGAGCAAAAAGGGGTTAATTCTTTTTTTTTAACGGCAGCTGGAATGGAAACCGACCTTCCCTTTGGACCCCCCAGAGAAAGACCTTCCTTTTTTGAACCCATTTTTATTTTTAAGGATTTTCTAGTTCTTTTTAAAATAAAAACAAAAAATTTTCTACAAGACTCAAAAGAAACAAAAGGAGAAAGCGGTTTCATCAAAAACGGCTTAGTTCCATTTATAAAAAGAATAAAAAAAGAAGTCTCAAAAGTAAATTCAACTCTATTATTTAGATTGAAAAAAGTCTATGAATTCGGTGAAACTAACCAAGAAAAGAGTTATATAATCAACAATCAGATAATAGACGATTCGTTTAATAAAATTAGATCTACAGATTGGACAAATTTTTCACTAAGAGAAAAAAAAATAAAAAATATAACTGATAGAACAAGCAAAATCAGAAAGAAACTTAAGAATATTACAAAAGAAAAAAAGGGGGGAACTTCACAAATAAATAGTAATCCTAATAAAACAAGTTATAATGTAGAATCGCCAAAAGATATTTGGCAAATATTAAAAAGAAATCGATTAATCTATAAATTACAAAGTTTTCTAAAAATTTGCATTGAAAAAATAAATATAGATATCTTTCTATATATCATTAATATTGCTAGAATGTATATACAACTTATTCTTGAATCAACAAAAAAAATTATTGAGAAATATAAATACATTTACAATAATGAAACAAAGCAAGAAAAACTTAATAAAACAAATAAAAATACAATTTACTTTATTTCAACTGTAAAAAAGGTATTTTCTAATATTAGTAATAGTAAAAAAAATTTACATCTTTCTTTTGACTTATCCTCCTTGTCGCAAGCATATGTTTTTTACAAATTATCACAAATCCGAGTTATTAATTTTTTAAAATTAAGATCTGTTCTTGAATATCATGAAACGTCTTTTTGTCTTAAAAAAGACATAAAGGATTCTTTTGGAACACAGGGAATATTGGATTCCGAATTAGAACAGACAAAAGTTCCAAGTTCGAGAACGAATCAATGGAAAAACTGGTTAAGAGGTCATAATCAATACAACTTATCTCAAATTAGATGGTCTGGATTAATACAGCAAAAATGGCGAAATATAATCAACCAACGCCGTATAACTCAAAAAAAAGATTTAACAAAATGGGATTCAAAAAACCGATTACTTTATTACAAAAAACAAAATTCTTTTGAAGTATATTCACTACCAAACCCAAATAAAAAAGATAATTTTGAAAAATACTGTAGATATGCCCTTTTATCATATAAATCTATTAATTATGAAAAGAGGACAGACTCATATATTATTTATGGATCCCCTTTAGAAGTAAATAACAACCAAAGAATTTATTATAATTATACCACACATAAAAAAAAATTCCTTATGACGGATATTCCTATAAAAAATTATCGAGGAAAGGGTTATATTATGTATATGGAAAAAAATCCAGATAGAAAATATTTTGATTGGCAAATTATCAATCTTTTTGTAAGAGAAAAAGTAGATATTGAGGCCTGGATCAAAATGGATCCCAGCAGTAACAGTAATAAAAATACTAAAATTGGAAATAAGAATTACCAAAAAATCAATAAAATTCATAAGAATGATCTTTTTTATCTTATGCTTTATCAAGATTTAGAAAAAAATCCGATCAATCAGAAAAAATACTTTTTTGATTGGATGGAAATGAATGAAAAAATACTAAATCGCCACATATCGGATCTGGAACTTTGGTTCTTCCCAGAATTTGTGCTACTTTCTAATGTATACAAAAAAAAGCCGTGGATTATACCAAGCAAATTACTTCTTTTCAATTTTAAAAAAATTGAAAATGGTAGTGACAATAAAAACATCAAGGGAAAGCTAAACTGGAATTTTTTTAGACCATCAAATGAAAAAAAAAAAGATTTTGAATTAAAGAATCGAAATCAAGAAGAAAAAGAACAGGTAGACCGAAGAGATCCTGGATCAGATGCACAAAACCGCGGAAATTACGTATCCGTTCTTTCAAATCAACAAAAAGCTATTGAAGAAGATTATGCAAAATTGGTTTTGAAAGAGGTTAAAACGAAAAAACAATACAAGAACAAAAATAACATGAGAGTAGAACTCAATATCTTGATGAATAGGCATTTGCTTTTTCAATTGAAATACAATGATGGTTTAAATCAAAAAATGATCAATCATATCAAGGTAGGTTGTCTCTTGCTTGGACTGAAAAATCCAAGAAATATTACTTTATCGTCTATCCAAAACAAAGAAATAAGTATGGATACAATGCTAATTCGAAGGAGTTTAACTCTTAGAGAATTGATGAAACGGGGGGTATTTATTATCGAACCCATACGCTTGTCTGTAAAAAAAGACGGACAGTTTATTATGTATCAAACCCTAGGTATTTCATTGATTCATAAGAGTAAGTACAAAACCAATCAAAGATACCGAGAACAAAAATATATTGATAAGAAAAAGTTTGATGAATCCACCCCAAGATATCAAAGAGAAACTGAAAATAGAGACAAAAACCATTATGATTTTCTTGTTCCTGAAAAAATTTTATCGGCTAGACGTCGTAGAGAATTGAGAATTTTAATTTATTTAAATTCAAAGAATAGGAAAGGTGTCAATATAAATCGAGTCTTTTATACCAAGAAGAACATAAAAAGCGGTAGTCCCTTTTTGGATGAAAGTAAATGCCTTAATAAAGATAAAAACGAATTAATTAAATTAAAGGTCTTTCTTTGGCCTAATTATCGAGTAGAAGACTTAGCTTGTATGAATCGCTATTGGTTTGATACCAATAATGGAAGCAATTTCAGTATGTTAAGGATACATCCACGATTTAAAATCCGTTGATGGTCCATTTTTACTATATTACTATATATTCTGTGCCATATATGAAAGCAACCAGCTGCACCTGTCTTATAGCGCAGTCTATGATACGATATTATCATAATAACTCAATGACGTATCCAATTAATTAGTATAAAATCTATAAACGAATCAACGGAATATTCGTAATTTTACGTCTAAATTATTCGCGTTTGTCAGTGTAAAAACGCACTATTCCCCTTTTTATCCTTACTCGAATCAAATTCAAATCTTTATTGATTCGTTTTAATTGATAAAATCGGAAGCCCATAAAGAAATTAAGATTATTGTGTCCACTATATAAACAATAAAAATAACCGGTATTATTATTATTACTGATCAAAAAAATTAATATAATATATGTAAAAAGGGAAGGAGGAAATTCTTTTATGATAAAAAATCCATTCAGTGAAATTATTTTGAAAAAGGAAAACAAAGATAACAAGGGGTCTACTGAATTCCAAGTAGTCAATTTCACCAATAGGATACGAAAACTTACTTCACATTTGGAATTGCACAAAAAAGACTATTTATCTCAGAGAGGCCTACGTAAAATTCTAGGAAAGCGCCAACGGCTATTGGCTTATTTGTTAAAAAAAAATAGCGTACGTTATAACGAATTAATTATTCGGTTGGATATTCGAAAAAAAAAAATTCGATAATTTGAAATTTGAAGAGTCTTTTTGAACTTTTTACTTCAATTTTGATAAACTTCTTTTCACTTTCAGCAATTCATGGAAAACTGAATCGGAAAAAAACCTATGACTGTACCTGCTACACGAAATGACCTTATGATAGTAAATCTGGGTCCTCAGCACCCATCAATGCACGGCGTTCTTCGACTCATTGTTACTCTAGATGGTGAAGATGTTATTGACTGCGAACCAATATTGGGTTATTTACATAGAGGGATGGAAAAAATTGCGGAAAACCGAACAATTATACAATATTTACCTTATGTAACACGTTGGGATTATTTAGCTACTATGTTCACAGAAGCAATAACTGTAAATGCACCAGAACAGTTAGGAAATATTCAAGTACCTAAAAGGGCTAGCTATATCAGAATTATTATGTTGGAGTTAAGTCGTATAGCTTCACATTTGTTATGGCTTGGCCCCTTTATGGCAGATATTGGCGCACAAACCCCTTTCTTCTATATTTTTAGAGAAAGAGAGTTGATATATGACCTATTCGAAGCTGCCACCGGTATGCGAATGATGCATAATTTTTTTCGGATCGGAGGAGTAGCTGCTGATTTACCTCATGGATGGATAGATAAATGTTTGGATTTTTGTGATTTTTTTTTAACAAGGGTTACTGAATATCAAAAGCTTATTACACGGAATCCTATTTTTTTAGAACGAGTTGAAGGAGTAGGCATTATTGGCGGAGAGGAGGCAATAAATTGGGGTTTATCAGGACCAATGCTACGAGCTTCCGGAGTACAATGGGATCTTCGTAAAGTGGATCATTATGAGTCTTACGACGAATTTGATTGGGGGGTCCAATGGCAAAAAGAGGGGGATTCATTAGCTCGTTATTTAGTACGAATCCGTGAAATGAGAGAATCCATAAAAATTATTCAACAGGCTTTAGAAGGAATTCCGGGGGGACCCTATGAGAATTTAGAAATCCGGCGTTTTGATAAACTACGGGATTCGGAATGGAATGATTTTGACTATCGATTCATCAGTAAAAAACCTTCTCCAACTTTTGAATTATCAAAGCAAGAACTTTATGTGAGAGTAGAAGCACCAAAGGGAGAATTGGGGATTTTTCTGATAGGAGATAGGAGTGTTTTTCCTTGGAGATGGAAAATCCGACCGCCTGGTTTTATCAATTTGCAAATCCTCCCGCAGTTAGTTAAAAGGATGAAATTGGCTGATATTATGACGATACTAGGTAGCATAGATATCATTATGGGAGAAGTGGATCGTTAAAATGATAATAGATACAACAGAAATACAAGCTATCAATTCTTTTTTTAGATTGGAATCCTTAAAAGAGGTATATGGGATCATATGGGCGCTTGTCCCTATTTTTACTCCTGTATTAGGAATCACAATAGGGGTACTAGTAATTGTTTGGTTAGAAAGAGAAATATCTGCAGGGATACAACAACGGATTGGACCTGAATACGCCGGCCCTTTGGGAATTCTTCAAGCTTTAGCAGATGGTACAAAATTGCTTTTTAAAGAGAATCTTCTCCCATCGAGAGGAGATACTTATTTATTCAGTATCGGACCATCTATAGCAGTTACATCAATTCTACTAAGTTATTTAGTAATTCCTTTTGGTTATCACCTTGTTCTAGCCGATCTCAGTATCGGTGTTTTTTTATGGATTGCTATTTCAAGTATTGCTCCCGTTGGCCTTCTTATGTCAGGCTATGGATCAAATAATAAATATTCCTTTTTAGGTGGTTTACGAGCTGCTGCTCAATCAATTAGTTATGAAATACCATTAACTCTATGCGTGTTATCAATATCTCTACGTGTGATTCGTTGAGACATATATTTTCTCTATTTCTTTCTAGGAAGGAAGTTTCGTGAGTTGAATATATATTTTCATTTTTTTATTCATCATTCAGGTTGATGAACTAAAACAGCTAAGTTATATGAGTGAAAAAAACGGCTTATAAATTTGCAGTAAAAATTTTTTGAGTCTCATTTCCTATGTACAAGAGTTAAGTCAAAGTAAACATAAGGATTAGCGACTGTTTACCCCAAGATTGGTTGATTAGTCATCATGACTTGAAGCGGGTTCAAAAGATTAACTTTATGTATGGGGATTTTACTATCTATTTAGATATTACCATATAAATATATATATTACCCTAAAGAGGATTTTTGATCAAAAACGAGTGGATGGTTAGGAATACCAAGGTACACAAAGGATTCGTAATAGAGATTATGTACGTTATTCAACAGGATTTTTCTGTGCATACTGCATAAAAGGGATTCTAATTGGGGCTTTAAATTGGTAGAAATGATGAAGGAGTACTCCCCACGATTCCGATCCAGAGTATGCTCCTATCCACCGACTAAGTAAATAACTATTAAGAACGAAGTAATCCTTTATTTAAATATTAAAATGAAAATTCCCTTTTTAAGAAAGAAGAATAGGAATGAAAAAAAAAAAAGAATTTAATTGCACTACAAAAAGATATTTTTTTAGAGAGATAGAACTCTTGTAATGATTCGTGAACTAATGCAATGTATAATTTTTTCGTAATCGAAAATGCTAGGTTGAAATATTTATTGATATTGCTGCAAGAAATATTTTATTCAAAAATTAAGTTATTACCCCAACAAAGGCAATTTTAAAATTTTGAAAAGATAAGATCAGTTCAGAAGCACTTTATTATAATTAATAATTATAATAAATATAAATTATAATTAATATATAGCAGACAGAATTCCATTGTCTAATTAGGGACCTTA